TACCTGAGGATTCACAAGTGGCTGAATATTTATTCCATAAGGGCTTATTCGATCCAATCGTACCACGTAATCCTTTAAAGGGTGTTCTGAGTGAGTTATTTCGGCTACATGCTTTCTTTCCTTTGAATCAAAATTAGATCAAGTTCAAGTAGAGCCTTAGAGTCTTAATTTAGAAATTTAATAAAACTGAATAAATTTTTTTATGTGTGGGGATCAAGTAGTTATTTAATTTATAGGAATCCAAGAATCAAAGTAAAAATTCGAAGAATCTATTTTTTATTTGGTAACATAAGATGGTAACATAAGATTTAATTGTAGAACGAATCATCCGGATCATTTTTTTATCGATATTCCTGGTTACTAATACTAACCAGGAAATCTCTATTAAACAAAATAAAAGAGTGAATTCTTTCTCTTTCTTCCGTGAAATTAGTTAACAAGGTCTTGCATCTTTCTATATCTCCCGAAAATAATACCCCACTAAGAATCCTTTTTTGGGGGTCAATTATTCTAACGAATTCTCTAGGAATTTGTAAGAAACCCTTTCTTTAGTCAATTTTATTAAATTTATAAGACAAGAACAAGATAATAACTAATAAGATGAATAATATATAATATAAAGGGTGGATTATCATACATATATTTCATGTAGAAACATGTAGAAAGATGAATAGGTCCATTTCTTTACATATTTATTGTATTTTATTAATTAATATATATTTATTAAAACATATACTCACTTAGGTATACTTAGTATAATATAACAATTATATATGAATTATAAGATATCTTTATAACAATATAAAGGATAAGGTTAAAATATTAATATAAAACAATAACAATAAATAACAGGTACAAATATTAAATCGAGGTACCCATTCTATGATAACTCTCAACAGCTTCCCCTCCATTTTTGTGCCTTTAGTGGGCTTAGTATTTCCGGCACTTGCAATGGCTTCTTTATTTCTTTATGTTCAAAAAAACAAAATTTTTTAGATACGATAAGGACAAATCTTATCTATTTTTTTTTTCAAGACTTACTTGGATCATAACACGGCTATATATTTAGTAGAATATGGTATAACATGTGACTTCCTTTGGGCATAAGCTTTTATGTATATGTATGTGTATGTGTAAATATTATAATTATATATGGGTAAATGAATTATAACTATTTTCAAATAGATCGGAATCGGGGGGAATTTATGAAATGGAAATCTATATGTATTAGGAAATCATATGGTAAATCATATGAAAGGGATGTTATTATTTTAGTTTGGATCTAAGAAATTCGATGAATTACCCCGCAAGGTTCACATCATAATAGTGCTGGTTGATGAGAGTTACTTCGGCAACAAAAAAAAGTAAAAAAAAAATTATTTTTGTTATTCTACCAATTCCAATAAAATGCAACTAGGTCTAGGTATAGTATGAGTTGGCGATCAGAACGTATATGGATAGAACTTATCGCGGGGTCTCGAAAAACAAGTAATTTCTGCTGGGCCTTTATTCTTTTTTTAGGTTCATTAGGGTTTTTATTGGTTGGAACGTCCAGTTATTTTGGTAGGAATTTTATATCTTTATTTCCTTCTCAGCAAATAATTTTTTTTCCACAAGGGATCGTGATGTCTTTCTATGGGATCGCGGGTCTTTTTATTAGTTCCTATTTGTGGTGCACAATTTCGTGGAATGTAGGTAGTGGTTATGATCGATTCGATATAAAAGAGGGCATAGTGTGTATTTTTCGTTGGGGATTCCCTGGAAAAAATCGTCGTATATTCCTACGATTCCTTATGAAAGACATTCAGTCCATCAGAATCGAAATTAAAGAGGGTATTTATGCCCGTCGTGTCCTTTATATGGAAATCAAAGGACAGGGGGCCATTCCCTTGACTCGTACTGATGAGAATTTGACTCCACGAGAAATTGAGCAAAAAGCTGCTGAATTGGCCTATTTCTTGCGTGTACCAATTGAAGTATTTTGAAAAAAGAAAAAGGAACTGAAGAATGAATACTTTTCAAGAGAGAAAAAACTCAAGAATCCTCTTTTTTTTATATAGCATAACTTAACTCTTAACTTAAGTTTCGTCAGAATGCTTATTCGAGACAAAGCAAACGTATACGAAACAATTCGAAAACTAAATTGTTTGTGTCCACAATTATTTTATGCGTATGTAAATTCACTTAACTCAATTCAGTAACAAAAACAAAAGAAGTAACAAATCTAAATAATAGATTCATCATATATCAAAACAAAATATTTCATAATCATAATAAAGTAAAGGATTTTTTTTTTTGAATATTTCAAATTTTGATAGAATGGGAGTTCTTTCGTCTTGAAATCTGACTACTATTAATTTGAAGTGGGCTCTTTCTTATTCTATTTCTGTATTCTTTCTAAATTCAAGGACTAAACACTATACTGAATCATAAATAAAAACCCGGAAATAGATTCATGGGCTCGATGACTTGTAATAGAACTTATGCTTGATAGAAATATCAGCATCGTATAGAGTCGACGAATGGGGTGCGTTCATTAAAAATCAAAAAATTCACAGACGAAAAAATGGTAAAAAAGAAAGTATTAATTTCCCTTCTATATCTTGCATCTATAGTATTTTTGCCTTGGTGTATCTCTTTCTCATTTAATAAAAGTATGGAATCTTGGGTTACTAATTGGTGGAATACTAGGAAATCCGAAATTTTTTTTAATGATATTCAAAAAAAGAGTATTCTAAAAAAATTCATAGACTTAGAGGAACTCCTACGTTTGGACGAAATGATAAAGGAATACCCGGAAACACATTTACAAAAGCCTCACATCGAAATCTACAAAGAAACGATCCAATTGATCAAGATCCACAACGAGGATCGCATCCATACAATTTTACACTTCTCGACAAATATAATCTGTTTCGTTATTCTAAGTGGTTATTCTATTCTAGGTAATGAAGAACTCGTTATTCTTAACTCTTGGGTTCAAGAATTCCTATATAACTTAAGCGACACAATAAAAGCCTTTTCTATTCTTTTATTAACTGATTTATGTATAGGATTCCATTCGCCCCACGGTTGGGAATTAATGATTGGCTCTGTCTACAAAGATTTTGGATTTGCTCATAATGATCAAATTATATCCGGTCTTGTTTCTACTTTTCCAGTCATTTTAGATACAATTTTTAAATATTGGATCTTTCGTTATTTAAATCGTGTATCTCCTTCACTTGTAGTGATTTATCATTCAATGAATGACTGAAAAATGATCGAACGATCAAATTATACTACTTGTTACTTTGTACATAAGCAAAACATTCAAAATTGTACTTATTCTTTCTACCCATCCAAGGGATTCCTCCAATATTCCAGTAAAATTATTTAAGATTTAAGTAAATAGCAAAATTATAGATAGGGAACTATACTAGCGACCTACCTAATTTTATTGTAGAAATTTTCGGGATCAATGATTGGACCATGCAAACTAAAAATACCTTTTCTTGGACTTGGATAAAGAACGAGATTACTCGATCCATTTCCGTATCGCTCATGATATATATAATAACCCAGGCACCCCTTTCAAATGCATATCCCATTTTTGCACAGCAGGGTTATGAAAATCCACGAGAAGCGACTGGCCGTATTGTATGTGCCAATTGCCATTTAGCTAATAAACCCGTGGATATCGAGGTTCCACAAGCGGTACTTCCTGATACTGTATTTGAGGCAGTTGTTCGAATTCCTTATGATCTGCAACTGAAACAAGTTCTTGCTAATGGTAAAAAAGGAGCTTTGAATGTAGGGGCTGTTCTTATTTTACCTGAGGGGTTTGAATTAGCCCCCCCCGACCGCATTTCGCCCGAGATTAAAGAAAAGATAGGAAAGCTGTCTTTTCAGAGCTATCGCCCCACTAAAAAAAATATTCTTGTGATAGGTCCTGTTCCTGGTCAGAAATATAGTGAAATCACCTTTCCTATTCTTTCCCCGGACCCCGCTACTAAGAAAGATGTTCACTTCTTAAAATATCCCATATACGTAGGCGGGAACAGGGGAAGGGGGCAGATTTATCCCGACGGGAGCAAGAGTAACAATAATGTTTATAATGCTACAGCAGCAGGTATAGTAAGCAAAATCATACGAAAAGAAAAAGGGGGATACGAAATAACCATAGCGGATGCATCGGATGGACGTCAAGTGGTTGATATTATCCCTCCAGGACCGGAACTTCTTGTTTCAGAGGGCGAATCCATCAAACTTGATCAACCATTAACGAGTAATCCTAATGTGGGTGGATTTGGTCAAGGGGATGCGGAAATAGTCCTTCAGGATCCATTACGTGTCCAAGGTCTTTTGCTCTTCTTGGCATCCGTTATTTTGGCACAAATCTTTTTGGTTCTTAAAAAGAAACAGTTTGAGAAGGTTCAATTGTCCGAAATGAATTTCTAGATCTGCAGATTTATCAACATCAAGTTCTAAAACGAAACAAATTCTTATTGGCAATTATGTTATGTAATTATGTATGATCAAAAAAATTTTGCTTGTTTATATTCTTTTTCTACCGGATTTCGGGAATTACTTATACCGCATTGCTGGTCATAGTATATTGTGAAGAAGACTATTTGGTTTTACTTAACTCTTCTTTATTTCTTTGTTTTTTCAATCCAAACTTAAACGGTATGATATAGAATGAATCAATAGTTTTCTATTTTAATAGAATCAAAACAAAAGATAAATAAGAGGAGAATATAAACCAAAGTATAAATGAGAGGAACAAAGGGTTTTAGGGGGAATTGTTCGTCTCCTAGTCCTTGACACAAGAAACGGAATTTTCCACAACCCTTTCTTGTGTCGAATTAATAATGATTCTCGAGCCCGTTCGTAAAAAATTTTTATTTGTAGTTTTAATTTTTTTTATAGGTTTCTCATATTTTTAGTTTTATATTTATTACGTAATATTACGTAAATAGTGGTAGTGGACAAACAAAAATAAATATTAGGTAAATTTA